AGATCTTCATTATCTAAACGGACCCGGAACATACCGTTGGGAAGTGATTCAGTAATTAAACCTTCATGAATCAATTTTTGTTCTTTCATTCCAGGTAACCTCCTTGAAGTATCAACTAATGGAGGAAGAGTTATATAACTTACTTTTCCTCTCTATTTTACAAATAGGAAGTTAGAGATAAAATTCGGATACTAGAAAGGGAGGATTACCATATACAAAACAACATTTCTCCTCCAATTCTTTCTAGTCGCGCTTCTCGATCTGTCATTATACCTCGAGACGTAGAAAGAATTACAATTCCCATTCCGCCTAAAATCTTAGGAATTCGTTGATAGTTGGAATAAATTCGCAAGCCTGGTCGGCTGATACGCTTTAAAACGGTTCTAGTTCTATATATTCTTTTTCCATTCTTTCTATGTCGCAGAGTTGAAACCAAGAAATATTTGTTACTTTCCTGATGTTTCCGAACGTTTTCAATAAACCCTTCTCGTAGAAGTATTTTTACAATGTTTTCGGTGATATTTGTAGATGCTATTCGAACCGTTCTTTTTGTATCCATATCAGCATTTCTTATAGAAGTTATTAGATCGGAAATAGTGTCCCTACTCATGACGAACTATAATTATAGGTTCCTCCTAATTTTGAGCTAATCAACATGTTTCCTTTTTTCTTTGTTTGAATTTGGAATTAATTATTATAAAGTATATACGTGAACCACAATCTACTAATTTGATCTATTTCAGATACCCTACTATATCATAGTCTCATTTACTAGTCTTTATAAGACTTCAGGAGCTAATGAAACTATTTTAGTAAAATTCAACTGTCTCAATTCCCGGGCGATCGCACCAAAAACTCGAGTTCCTTTTGGATTTCCTTCTTGATCAATGACAACTGCAGCATTGTCATCATATCGTATTATGATACCGTTTTCACGTTTGAGTTCTTTACATGTACGTACAATTACAGCTCTAATTACTTCTGATCTTTCTAAAGGCATATTGGGAACTGCTTCTTTGATGACAGCAACAATAACATCACCAATATGAGCATATTGTTGATTACCAGCTCCTATGATTCGAATACACATCAATTTTCGAGCGCCGCTGTTATCCGCTACATTCAAAAGGGTCTGAGGTTGAATCATATCATTTTTATTTCAATCTGTTATTTCAATGCAAAAGGGTGAAAGAAAAAAAAGAAATATTGTCCGTCCAGAAATAAATAAACTTGCGGTTGTTTTTTCATCCTCAATACCCCTTTTGGTGTAGTTCTACATCTCTATCCTGAAATAAGAAATTGAGTTCGTATAGGCATTTTGCGCGCAGCTATTGCGATAGCTGCTCTAGCTACAGTTTCTGATACTCCACCCATTTCATAAAGTATTCGACCCGGTTTAACAACGGATACCCAATATTCGGGGGATCCTTTACCCGAACCCATACGTGTTTCCGCAGGTCTTAGTGTAATAGGTTTGTCGGGAAATATACGTACCCATATTTTTCCACCGCGACGCGCATATCGTGTCATTGCCCTTCGTCCTGCTTCTATTTGTCTAGCTGTGATCCAAGCGGGTTCAAGTGCCTGAAGAGCGTATCTGCCAAAACTAATATGATTGCCTCGACAAGATATTCCCTTCATTCTTCCTCTATGTTGTTTACGAAATCTGGTTCTTTTGGGGTTATAGTCGATGGTTGTTTCTTAATTCCATCTCTACTGCAGAACCGGACATGAGAATTTCTTCTCATCCAGCTCCTCGCGAATGAAAGGATTCAAATTCAATAATGTTACAGAAGATTATAGATACACATTAATAGATAATACACTAAGTACTAAGTAATGGTTTTTATTGATATGTAATTTGTTACATAGGAAGATGTAGGTAGAAGATATACAATATAGCTAAACATGTGTCTATTTATGTATATTTATACAGAATGTAATGCTTCTGTTTTTTATAACGAATCTTTTCCTTGTTTTTATCTCTCTCGAATTATGCCAAAATAGTGTAATCCACTAAATAGAGGTTTCGCGGGCGAATATTTACTCTTTCCTGTTTCATTCGTAGGTTTAAGCCATGACCTCTCAGAATAAATCAATTTTTTATTGGTTCGTTCCGCCATCCCACCCAATGAATTATTAGGATTCATTTTCAATAGAATCCTATGCAGTCACAGGTTTTGTCGTTCCCATAGCTTCTCCATTAATGGGTAGGTCCGACCTCTGCAATGGAGCGTTCCAGAAAATTCGTTCCCGAGTCAATTTCCTTAGTTTTTATTAACCCGAGGCTCTTTATTATTTCGAATTTTATTCTATATATTAATATGAAATATTATTAATATGAAATATTAATAATATTTAATAATATTGAATTCTTAATATTTGCATTTTTATATTTCGAATTAGTAATTCGAATTACTAATTATTCAGTATTGATGCTTTCTCACACTGCCTTTTATGACATGATTCATAGACCATACATATTGGAATCCCATATCAT